GATGCCCAAGTTATTATATATATCATGAGTAAGACAGATATGGAGCGAGTAATCTCTTCCCTTATCCAAGAAAAGGTATTTCTAGTTTGCATGGTCCAATCATTTATCCCGAAAATTTCTACAATAAAGTTAGGTAGGTCGATAATATACTTCCCTAGCCATAATTCTGCTATTTACATTTACTGAAAAAATACCAATTTTTTGTTGAAATATACAAGGAATCCCTTAATGGGTAAAAAGAGTAAAGTAAATACGACTTTTGATTTGGTTATGATGTATAAAAAAGATTAGAATTGGATCGGTGAATCATTTTTTAGTCATTTATTGCATGATAAATCACTACAAGTGACGGAGATACACGATTTAAATAACGAAAGATCCAATATTTAAAAATTGTATCAAGAATGACTGGAAAGGTAGAAACTAGACCAGATAAAATTTGTTCATAATGAGCAAACCCAAAATCTTTGTAAATATAACCAATCATTAGTTCCCAACCGTGAGGCGAATGGAATCCGATACATAAATCAGTTAATAAAAGAATCGAAAAAGCTTTAATTGTATCACTTAAATTATATAGGAATTCTTGAACCCAAGAATTCAGAATAAAAAGCTTTTCCTTACCCAAAAAGGAATAACCACTTAGAATAACGAAAGATATTAGATTTGTCGAGAAGTGCAAGATTGTATGGATACGATACTCATTGTGTATCTTGATGAATTGGATCGTTTCCTTGTGGATTCCTAGACGAAATTGGTGTAAATCGGTTTCTGGGTATTCCTTTATCATTTCATCCAGCTGGAATAGTTCCTCTAATTGTATGAATTTTTCTAGAACACTTTTTTCTTGAATATCATTCAAAAAAGTTTCGCATTGTCTAGTATTCCACCAATTAGTAATCCAAGTTTTCAAACTTTTATTACAGCATAGAGAGATCAACCAGGGCAAAAAGACTATAGATGTCAAATAAAAAAAAGGAACCAATGCTTTCTTTTTTGCCATTTTGAATCTGTGAATTGTTAATGAACCTACCGCATTTATTGATTCTATTAGATCGAATATTGCTATCGAGCATGAGTTTCTATTCGAATTCGAGTAGAATGTATTGAGCCTCTTAATCTAATCCTAATCCATTTTCTCGTTTTCTTTTGATTCAAGACTTAGTCTTTGCTTGGAATCTAGAAAGAATACAGAAATAGACTCAGAATACATTGAATCAAGAAAAAAAGGGATTTCCAGGATGGTATTCCCCCTTTTTTTGATCAATACTAAAAGACACTTTTTCAAATTTTTCAAATAAAAAATATTATTCTATTTTCGAGACGAAGAAACCCCCCTTCTTTTCTATCAAATATATCAAAAAAACGAGCATAAAAGAATAGCTGAATGTTCAATTGAAAAAAAAATAAAGAAATTCTTTAGTTTTTTCTTACTACTGCCAAAGCATTTAGTCTTTGAAAATGAATTGATTTCAAAATACTTCAATTGGTACACGCAAGAAGTAAGCCAATTCAGCAGCTTTTTGCTCAATTTCGCGTGTAGTAAAATTCTCATCAGCCCGAATTAAAGGAATAGCCCCTTGACCTCGAATTTCCATATAAAGGACACGCCGGGTAGAAACACCCTCTTTAACTTCTATTCTGATGGACTGAATATCTTTCATAAGGAATCGTAAAAAGATGCGACGACTTTTTCCAGGAAATCCCCAACGAAAAATACGCACTATTCCTTCTTTTCGGTCGAAAAGATCATAACCACTACCCACATTCCAGAAAATAGTGCACCACAAATAACAACTAATAAAGAGACCTGCGATCCCATAGAAAGACATCACAATCCCTTGTGGAAAAAAAATGATTTGCTGAGACGCAAATAACGATATAAAATTTCTACCAAGATAACTCGAAGTTCCAACCAATAAGAATCCTAATGAACCTAAAAATAGGATAAAGGCCCAGCAGAAATTACTTGTTTTTCGAGACCCCGTTATAAATTCTATCCATATAGATTCTGATCGCCAACTCATATATATTAGATCCAGTTATACAATTTTTTGGAATTGAGAAAATATGACTTTCCTTTTTTTGGTTTCAAAGTAACTCTCATCAACTATTTTGTTGTGAACCGTTACCTTAGGAGTAATTCATAGAATTGTTTCTATCTAAAATAATAATATCTCTTTCCTTTATATGATCCCCTATAACTATATACATACAAATAAATACATTGACTTAAATTTCATACATCGGCCCGACGCCGATCCTTTTTTCAAAAGAGCACAAATTAATTTACCTATATAATACGTTTATACATGCATAAGAGCTTTTTTTTAGTTATGTTTAGTTATGTTTGTAGGAATCTATGTGTTATACAATATTCTAGCAAATGGGTCTTATCAAATAGAAGTGTTTCAAATAAAAAAAAGGAGTGATACGATTAGGTCTCATCCGATCCGATCTAAAAAATTTTATTTTTTTGAATATGAAGAAATAAAGAAGCCATTGCAAGTGCCGGAAAGACTAGGCCTACTAAAGGCACAAAAATAGAGGGTAAGTTATTGAAAGTTGTCATAAAATGGGTACCTCAATTTAATATTTGTACCTGTTATTGTTATATTCTGAATTCTAAAGATATCTGAGAATATCTTGTATTTTTATTATTTCTATTATATATATTATATAATTATACTAAGTATCTTTAAGTAAATATATAATATACAACCTAATAGAAATATATAGAATAGAACTTAATAGAAATAGAATAAAAAAATAGGTACAAGAAACGCCAAACTAACTAAATGGACTTATTAATCTTTCAAAAGAAAATAGATGTATCATAATCCCCTTATTAGATTTATTATTCTTTTTTTTTTCTTTTTGTCTTCTAATAGTCATTAATAAAGAAAAAATTTTATTCCATTACAAATTTATACAAAATTGATTGGAATCTGATCCAACAACAGGGAATTTTCTGGAAATGCAAAAAGATGGAAGACTCTTTAGAGATCTGTATATATCTCTATTTGAATTATCTATACATATGCAAGCAAGAGAGGAAAATGAACTTTGTTTTATTTGTCTAGTCTAATTTGAACTTCTCGAAAACAAAAATTCACTTTTTATTTTGTTGATAGAGGTTTACTGAGTAGTAAACAAGAATATCGATAAAAAAAATTATTTGAAAGAAAAATGAATTTTTAAGGGTTTTCGTTTAATTCTGATAAACTAACTGTTCTATTTGAGTGAATTTTTGTTCAAAGGAAAAAAAGCATGGAGCTGACATAGCTCACTCACAACACCTTTTAAAGTATTACGCGGTACAATTGCATCCAATAAGCCCTTCCGTAATAAAGATTCAGCCGCTTGTGAACCTTCAGGCACGGCTTTTTTCAATGTTTGTTCAATTACTCTTTTACCCGCAAATGCAATATAGGCATAAGGTTCGGCAATAATGATATCCCCCAACATACCAAAACTAGCTGTCACCCCACCGGTAGTAGGAGATGTAAGAATTGATATATAGAATAACTTTTTACTTGATTGATAATCACATAAAACGGAAGAAATTTTAGCCATTTGCATCAAACTTAAACTTCCTTCTTGCATTCGTGCTCCTCCGGAAGAACACACTAAAATAAGAGGTAAGCGTTGATTGGTAGCATACTCGATCAAACGAGTTATTTTTTCGCCTACTACGGATCCCATACTACCCCCCATAAACTGAAAATCCATAACCCCAAGGGCTACCGGAATACCATTTAGTTGACCTGTACCTGTTTGAACAGCGTCAGTCAATCCTGTCTTTTTTTGAAAAGAGTTAATACGATTTTTATAAGGTTCCTCCTTCGAATGAAATTTAATGGGATCCGCAGAGACCATGTCTTCATCCATAGGATTCCAAGTACCCGGATCAATCAAAAGCTCGATTCTCTCGGAACTAGTCATTTTCAAATAATGTCCACAGTCTTCACAAACATTCATTTCGGCTTTCTTATACATTAATCCATAACAATTGTCGCATTGAATCCACAATTGATTGTTGTTTTTAGTTATATCTAAATTCTTAGAACTCATTAAATTACTACGATGCCTATTAGTTCTTATTTTGTCATTTTTGCTTTCACGAATCTTTCCACTTTCACTACAAATGAAATTATAAATGTAACTTTCATTGGAATTATTACTATTGCTTAAAAAGTTACTATTAATACAGATGTGAGAACGAAAATAAGAGTCAATGCAACTATTAATGTGATTATTACACTTATATTTAGTATCCTTAATGTAAGGATCATAGTGCGGATCGTTGTCACTTTTAGATCTATTATTCAGATAACTAGAACTACAATAACTATAAAAAAAAAATTCTAGGTCACTCAAATCATTGTTAATCTCAAATTTTTTCTTTTTTCTATCAAAATATATAGAATAACGATTCTTATTACTATCCCGAACAAAAAAGGTCTCATCCGATATGAAATTCCGAATGTCCTTGGAGCTAACTAAAAGATCAACATTATTGTAATAACTAGAACGCTCACCCCAAGCATAAAAGTTTTGATCCATATCATATATAAACCGGTCTTTACTTATAGTAGTCTTTTCAATAGGAGCAAAACGATCCATTGCTTTACTTAGTTCGCCTCTGTATTCCAATTCTCCCTTAGAAAACAGCAAATTGAACCACGATTTTTCCATAGAGCTTCTTGGCCTCTATTTACATGAAAATACAATAACAATAGATGAATAGTCATTCAATGAAAAAATGGAAAAATGCAAAAATTTATTGAATAGTTTATTTTCTATTCAGAGTAAGCAAAGCATATCTTAGCAATTGCTAATTGCTAAGATTATTAAGTAAAAGTAAAGTAATTGAAATTTCTTAATTTCAATTCGAAATGAAAATAAGGATTTTCTTATATTGTGTGTGTAAAATTCTCATTAAAAAAAAGAAATATTTGTTCTTCGCTTATGAATATAACGATATGAAGAACTTTTTT